ATACAAGCATAGAAAATAGCATAGTATTGTCTGATTCATGAGGATAAAAAAAGGGAATATTTTTAGTACCAAAATAGGTACTCTCAAGAAAAAGACGTTTTATGCTTTTGACATTTCGATTAATTGTATTTGAATATTTCCTCTTCCGAAAAAAAGAAGTCCTTTCATTATTATTCATTGTTAATAAAGCTAATAAATGAATTTTCTTTTTTAATTTCTTTTTTCCTTCTTTGCCCCATAAAGATATTGAATAGAATGAACTGTTTTTCTTTCCGTTGAAATTTTGAAAATGAACGTTTAAATATCCCTCAAAAACTAGTAAATAGATTCGAAACATATAAAATGCAGTTAATCCTGCTGTGGAACAAGCTATTATTGCGAAAATTGGTGAATACAACCAACTATCATTAAGAATCTCATCCTTGGACCAAAAACAAGCAAAAGGTGGAATACCACAAAGAGAAAGTGTACCTATTAAAAAAGCGGTTTTTGTAATTGGCGCATGTTTTGTTAAACCGCCCATAAGAACCATATTTTGACTTTTATCTGGAGAATATCCAACAATTGCTTCCATTGAATGAATAATGGATCCAGATCCTAAAAACAACAATGCTTTTGAATAAGCATGAGTAATCAAATGAAATAAAGCGGCTCGATAAGAGCCCATACCTAAAGCTAACATCATATAACCCAATTGAGACATTGTAGAATAGGCCAAATTTTTCTTAATATCTTTTTGAGCAATAGCTAAAGTTGCTCCTAATACTACTGTTATTATACCTATCAAAGCTATTCCACTCATTATGAAGGGTATAACTGTGAAAAGAGGAAGAAGTCGAGCTACAAGAAAAATTCCTGCTGCTACCATAGTAGCAGCATGTATAAGAGCGGAAATAGGCGTAGGCCCTTCCATAGCATCGGGTAACCAGACATGAAGAGGGAATTGGGCAGATTTTGCAACTGATCCACAAAATAATAAGAGGGCGCAGAAAGTAACAAACAAAATATTAATCTCATTCTTCTCAATCAAGTTATTAAATATTTGAAATAAATCCCGAAATTCCAAACTACCCGTTATCCAATAAAGACCTAAAATTCCTAATAATAAACCAAAATCCCCTACACGATTAGTTACAAATGCTTTTTGACAAGCCTTTGCCGCAATAGGACGTGTGAACCAAAAACCTATTAATAGATAAGAACACATTCCAACCAATTCCCAAAAAATATAAACTTGTATCAAATTGGAACTAGTAACTAATCCCAACATTGAAGTATTAAAAAGACTCAGATAAGTAAAAAATCTCAAATATCCTTGATCATGAGACATATAATTATCACTATAAAAAAGAACCAGAATACCAACAGTAGTTATTAATATTAACATAATAGAAGTAAGTGAATCGAGCAAGTAGCCAAACTCTAAAGAAAGATCATTATTTATAGTCCAAGACCATACATATTGATAGATAGAACTGTTCTGGATTTGATGAATAGATAGATCGATCGAAAAAATCATAACTATCATTAACAATAAAATACTAGGAAAAGCCCACATACGGCGAAGATTTTTTGTTGCCGTGGGAAAAATTAGAAGTCCTACCCCTATTAAAATAGGAACTGGAAGTGGGAGGAAAGGTATGATCCATGAAAATTGATGTGTATATTCCATACAAAAAAAAATAAAGAATAAAAAATATTTTGATTCTTAATGAATTTTCTTTCTTATTCGTTTTTTTTATCTCTTTTGTAAAGGGTTCGGTTAATAAAAAAGTGGATATATAAATAGAATGTGATATTTTTTTTTTTTAATTATTCTGAATCGTTGCACAATACTTCGAATATCCCAAAGTACAGAGTAAAAATAGACCAATAACCAAATTCAATTCGAATATATATATTATTATTTTTAGTAATATTAATTATAATTACTATTTAGAATAGAATTACTATAGTTAGTAATAATATTTACTTAATTAATAATAAATTATAATAAAGAAAAACGAAATTTGTAAAATTAAAATTTTTATCTATAGACTGAGAATAAATAATTACACCAAAACTAAGAACATTAGTTTCTTTATATATATATGATATGAATGAAGCAGAAAAAACATATGAAATGACCCAATAAAATAATCTTATTATTATTTAGAAACATTAGTTCATTTTTTAACTAATTGAGACATTACAATTAAATTACAATAAAAGGAGATCTAGATATATATGTTTGGAAAGATTTAAAAAAGGTTTCTAATATTCAATCAATTACTTTAGATAGAAAAAAATAGGAAGGATAGATAAGACGACATATGGCTAATTAAAGAATAATTCGTTTTCATTTACAGAAGAAAATAAATGTCTTTCACATCAAACTATATCAATGAAAAAATTATCCTAGTTAGATGGCAGTTCCAAAAAAGCGCACTTCTATATCAAAAAAAAAAATTCGGAAAACTTTTTGGAAAAAAAAGGCATATTGGACAGCATTGAAAGCCTTTTCATTAGCGCAATCCATTTTGACAGGGAACTCAAAAAGTTTTTTTTGTAACAAATAAAAATGTTGCAATAATCTGAATTAGCTCGATTCGAAGAGTATTCTTTATTATTATACTAATAAAATAATAATAAAGAATATTTAGTAATATAAGAATATTTAATATTGACCATATATTTAGCATATATTATAATATATGCTAAATATATAATCTAAATTTTTTAGAATGTAGTGTTAAATAATAATAGATATATTTATTAACGATTTCATTGAAAAAATGGAAATGCATTTATTTAGAGTCAGAAAATGAATGAAATAATAAAAAAATGAGTCATAAACAACAAAATGTTTTTTTCATTCCTAGATTGAAGTCAGAACTATCTAGTTTCAGTTTCAACATTGCTTTTTTTTTTTTTAATTTGAAAAAGTGTAAACTACGAAAAACCCATTCTCCGTTGTTAAATTTGAAAACTAACACTGGAAATGAAAAAAAAACAAGAATACAACTTAACTTCGTATTGAAATCGAAACGTTCTATTTTTTTATTTGAATATTTTTTCGATTTTATTACTATACTTATAGTTAATATGAATTTTTAGTATAGAATTAGAATAATAATAGAATTCTTCAAAGTTTAGTAAACAAATGTACTAAATTAATATTAATATTCCACGTTAATTGATTCTTTCAATCTCGACGATTGACTAATGAATCGGTTATTATGATTTCGAGTAAGCCGCTATGGTGAAATTGGTAGACACGCTGCTCTTAGGAAGCAGTGCTAGAGCATCTCGGTTCGAGTCCGAGTAGCGGCATGGCATCCTATCCTATATTCTAAAAGAATAAGTCCTATAATGAATTCAATTCCCGATTTCTATTCTTATCCTAGTATTCATACCTTTTTTATTTTCATTATAGATATTTATTTATTTTCATTATATATATATATGATATTTTCAACTTTAGAGCATATATTAACTCATATATCGTTTTCGGTCATATCAATTGTTATTTCAATTCATTTGATAACCTTATTAGTCAACGAAATCGTAGGGTTATATGATTTGTCCAAAAAAGCCATGACAATAACTTTTTTCTGTGTAACGGGATTGTTAATTACTCGTTGGTTTTTTTCGGGCCATTTACCATTTAGTGATTTATATGAATCCTTAATCTTTCTTTCATGGGGTTTTTCCATTTTTCATATGGTTCCGTTTTTTAAAAAGGATAAAAACCATTTAAGTACAATAATTGCACCAAGTGTTATTTTTACCCAAGGCTTTGCGACTTCAGGTCTTTTAACCAAAATGCATCAATCCGTAATATTAGTACCCGCTCTACAATCCCATTGGCTAATGATGCACGTAAGTATGATGATATTGGGATATGCAGCTCTTTTATGTGGATCTTTATTATCAGTGGCTATTTTAGTCATTACGTTTCAAGAAGTAATCCAAATTCTTGCTTTTACCAAGAATTTGGATTCTTTAAATAAATCATTTGATTTTGCTGAAATCAAATACATGAATATCAATGAAAGAAATAATGTTTTACGAACAACTTCTTTTTCTTCTTCTAGAAATTATTACAGGTCTCAATTTATTCAACAATTGGATCGTTGGGGTTATCGTATTATTAGTCTAGGTTTTCTCTTTTTAACAATAGGTATTCTTTCAGGAGCTGTATGGGCTAACGAGGCATGGGGATCATATTGGAATTGGGATCCAAAGGAAACTTGGGCCTTTATTACGTGGACCATATTCGCGATTTATTTACATACTAGAAAAAATAAAAAATTAGAAGGTGTAAATTCTTCAATAGTGGCCTCTATAGGATTTCTTATAATTTGGGTATGTTATTTGGGGATCAATCTATTAGGAATAGGACTACATAGTTATGGTTCATTTACATCTAATTGAATTAAAAAAATGAGTAAAGAACCTAACCTGATAAATAAAAATATGGAAAGCATATATATATACTTTCCATAAATTAAACTTCCCAAAAATCGTCGAGAACCCTTTGAATCATTCCATGACTTGATTTTAAGGGTTCTCACAAACAACAAACATATTCGATTACAATTCAATTTTTTTTTTTAAGTGAATCTAAGAGAAAAATGTTTTTTTCATTGTCCAAAGGGTTTTTTTCTCTTTTTTATTTATTGGTTTTGTTTGTTATTCTTTTATTAAAGAAAACTATCTATCAAAAATTAGATAGAATAGCTTCCACTTTCTCAACCGAGAATGAGAAAATGAAATCTGGATAAATACCAATACCTATTACGGGTATAAGGATAGAAATAGAAATAAATAATTCTCTCGGCCCTGAATCAAAAAAATAAGAGTTTGGTGTATTAAAAAACTTGTATCCATAGAACATCTGCCGTAAGATAGATAATAAATAAATAGGAGTTAATATCATTCCAATTGCTGTTACAAAAGTAATTAGTATTTTCATCATGAAAAGATATTTTGGACTAGTAATTATTCCAAAAAAAACTATCAATTCTGCAACAAAACCGCTCATGCCCGGTAATGCAAGAGAAGCCATCGATAAGATAGTAAAAATCGTGAATATTTTTGGCATTGGGATAGCCATCCCCCCCATTTCGTCAAGATTAAGAAGACGTAGTCTATCATAACTAGTTCCTGCCAAGAAAAAAAGCGCAGCGCCAATAAACCCATGAGATATTATTTGTAAAATGGCCCCGTTGAGCCCAGTATCACTTATTGAACCAATTCCTATAATAAGGAAACCCATATGAGATACCGAGGAATAAGCTATTCTTTTTTTTAAATTACGTTGACCAAAAGATGTTGAAGCAGCATAGATTATTTGAATAGAACCTAATATCATTAACCAGGGGCAAAATATTGAATGAGCATGGGAAAATAATTCCATATTAATTCGAACCAACCCATATGCTCCCATTTTTAATAAGATTCCGGCTAAAAGCATACAAGTGCTGTAATGTGCCTCTCCGTGGGTATCTGGTAACCATGTATGTAAGGGTATAATCGGCGATTTGACAGCAAAAGCAATAAGAAATGCCATATAGAATATTATTTCTAGCGCCACAGGATACGATTGATTAGTTAATATTTCTAAATTTAATGTTGGTTCATTCGAACCGTATAAACTGATACCCAGAATTCCCATTAATAAAAAAACAGAACTTCCCGCAGTGTACAAAATAAACTTTGTAGCTGAATACAAACGTTTCTTTCCCCCCCACATGGCTAAAAGTAGATAAACGGGAATTAATTCCAATTCCCACATGATGAAAAAAAGTAAAATGTCTCGAGAAGAAAATAGTCCTATTTGACCACTATACATTGCTAACATCAGGAAATAGAATAATTTGTATTCTCGAGTAACTGGCTGAGCCGCTAACGTGGCTAAAGTGGTGATAAATCCCGTTAGTAAGATAGGTCCTATAGAAAGTCCATCTATTCCGAAGCTCCAGTAAAAATCAAAAAAATTGATCCATTTATAATTCTCCGTTAGTTGGATTAGTGGATCATCCAATTGGAAATGATAACAAAATGCATAGGTTGTTAGAAGGAGATCAATTAAGCATATACAAATGGTATACCACCTAATTACCTTATTTCCCCTATGAGGAAATAAGAAAATTAAAGAACCCCCGACTATTGGCAAAACTACAACTATTGTTAACCAAGGAAAATAATTCGTCATAAAAATAAGATACACTTGGGCCAGAAAAGCCCGCGCTCAAAATAGAAAAAAAATCTTTTCTATTTTATTTTGAGCACGGGTTTTTGCCAGTAAAAAAACGTATTCGTGTGGTGTTTTTTGAAACGTATCAATAACCTAGACCCATACTTCGAGTTGTTTCATTCCCTAAATAAACTCGAACACTTAAGAAATCCGTCGGACAGGCGGACTCACATCTCTTACAACCAACACAGTCCTCTGTTCTTGGGGCAGAAGCTATTTGCTTAGCTTTACATCCATCCCAAGGTATCATTTCTAATACATCTGTGGGACAGGCTCGGACACATTGAGTACATCCTATACATGTATCATAAATCTTTACTGAATGTGACATTGTATCTATAGTAATTTTTGAACATCAAAAATGAAAATTATCGATCTAGTAAACTCGTAAATGAATCATATATTTATACACCAGATGAATCAATGATTTGTCAGAATTTTGCTAATCAAAATAGACGTCTAGATAAATTTAAAAGAACGAAGAGAGGAGGACCAGGATACTTTGATTGCTTCTTATTTCGTTTTGCAAACACAAACATGATAATACGTTGTGTAGCATACATGCTAATTTGAATTGATAAATATATATTACACTATTCAAAATTCTACTTTTTTTTTGAGTAATTATGATTAATGCTATTTATTCAACAAATTCGATTGATTGATACGGGTTGATTTTCTGTTACGAGAAATTGAAGAAACAATAGCTGGTCCAATAGCTGCTTCAGCGGCTGCAATAGCTATAACAAAAATGGAAAAAATATTTCCTTTTAATTGGCGATTATCAAAAAAATCAGAGAAAGTGACGAGATTTATATTAACTGCATTCAGTATAAGTTCAAGACACATAAGGGCTCTTACCATATTTCGGCTCGTGATCAATCCATAGATACCAATCGAAAATAAATAGGCACTCAAAACAAGTACATGTTCGAGCATCATTGACCAACTCCTTTTCAATTTTGATTCATTTCAATATGAACAACAATTCAACAGATTCAATTGACTAAAGAATATAAAAAGTCTGGAACAAAAGAATATATCGGCAATAAAAAAAAAATTGAATCTGGATTTATATTCCTAGTTCTCTATTCTCTAAAGATTTATTACTGGCGAGCTACGACAATTGCACCTATCAAAGCAACTAAAAGAATTATTGAAATGAGTTCAAATGGAAGAAAAAAATCTGTTGATAAATGAATTCCAATTTGTTGACTAGTACTTATCAAATCTTGCTCAATAATCTGATTTGGTCTTGTAGTCCAAATAATTCCGTACCATGATGTATCTGGAATAGTAGTTATTAGTGAAACAAAAATACTTGTACAAACCACCAAAGTAATTCCATCCCCAACGGTCCAAAGATGAAAATCGTCATAATATTCTGAACTATTCATGAACATCACAGCAAAGATGATTAAAATGTTAATAGCTCCCACATAAATAAGTAGCTGTGATGCAGCTACAAAATGGGAGTTTGATAAAATATAGAATAAAGATATACAAACAAGAACCAGTCCCAACGAAAAAGCAGAAAAAATTGGGTTGGTAAGTAATACTACTCCTAGACTCCCTAATACAAGACCCGATCCCAGAAAGACTAAAAGAAAATCATGTAGCGTTTCAGGCAAATCCATTATATGTAAAAAAAGACAAAGAAATCGAAATTTCATGACCTTATTGATATGACCAGGAAAAAAATTGTTATATACTTCAATTTCTCTTTGCATTAAAAAAACCCTACGGAGTTTGAATTGATATAGGTACAGTTATATAATCAATGTCATTCCAGTCTTTATACGAAAGAGTAGTTTGAAACTCTACTAAAACGAAAGTATAAAAGTATATCTAATTAGTTAAAATTTATATAATATATTATTCTATTGAAAAATAGATTTCTATAATTTAAAAAAGAATATCGAATATTTATAATCTGATATCTAATATTTATTCATTTTTTTATAATTCTATCATATATATTTATATATTCTATTATATATTATATGATTTTTTTATTAAGAATTGTATTTAATTCTAAAAAATTTTATTTATTAATTTGAATTGTTCGAATTGTATAATCATCAATTACTGACATTGGTAAACGGCCCAAAGCAATTTGATTATAATTCAATTCGTGACGATCATAAGTGGAAAGTTCATATTCTTCAGTCATTGATAAACAATTTGTTGGACAATACTCAATACAGTTCCCACAAAAAATACAGATTCCAAAATCAATACTGTAATTAAGCAATCGTTTCTTTCGAATATCAGTTTCCAGTTTCCAATCAACAACGGGTAAATCTATAGGACATACACGAACACATACTTCACAAGCAATGCATTTATCAAATTCAAAATGGATTCGACCGCGGAAACGTTCCGGTGTGATTAATTTTTCATAAGGATATTGAATAGTTACAGGTAAACGATTTGCGTGAGATAATATAATCATGAAACTTTGACCAATGTACCTTGCAGCTCGGACTGTTTGTTGACCATAATTCATGAACCCAGTTACCATAAGGAACATATCGTAAATATCTATGAATATTTTTGTTTTATTTCTTTCTCTTACATATAGAAGATCAATCTTTTTTTTTATAGTGAAAACAATTGAGACGAAGTTGTTAATAATAGATTACCGAGAGAAATAGGTAAAAGAAATTTCCATCCAAGATTTAATAATTGATCCATTCTTAGCCTAGGCAAAGTCCATCTTGTTATGATGGAAACGAATAAGAAAAAATAAGTTTTAGCTAATGTAATAAAGAGATCAATTGTAGTTCCAAAAACTCCATATGTTTTATTTATTTCAAAAAACTCAGAAACGAATATGTACGGAATAGAGATATTTGAACCGCCCAAGTAAAGAACTGTGACAAATAATGAAGAAATTAATAGGTTTAAATAGGAAGCAACGTAAAATAAACCAAACCTGATACCTGAATATTCTGTTTGATAACCTGCTACTAATTCTTCTTCCGCTTCTGGTAAATCAAAAGGTAATCTTTCACATTCTGCTAGCGAAGAAATTAAAAAAACGATGAAACCCATAGGTTGACGCCACAAATTCCATCCCCAAAAACCATATTTTGATTGCGCATCAACTATATCAACTGTACTTAAACTGTTAGATAATCCTAGTCGGTGATAACATTACTGTTCTCATCTCTATTACAGAACCGTACATGAAATTTGCACCTCATACGGCTCCTGGAAAGCCTTCAGTAAATCTAAGGACCGGGCCGATTCTTGATCTATTCTTGATATATCTCTAAGAGAGATAAGATTCAAATCTATCGGACGGTTCTGAATTAGACCAATTCAATTCTGTCTGTTAAAAATAAAAAATTAAATAAGAAAGAGAAATTTTAATATTAATTAATATATTAAATAATAAAAGATACAAAAGGTACTTCTGAATTGATCTCATCCCTTAAAAATCAAATTTTGAATTTGTTGAGTAATAATAGAATTCTTCAATAAAATACTCTTTTAGAATTATCACTAACCCTCATCATTTTGAATTACGAAAAAGAATTACACATTAGTTTCTTAATTATGACATGAATTTTATCTCCATGAATATGGATATAAGAAATAAGAAATCAAAAACGAAAAGGAAATCACTTTTTCGTTTTTGATTTCTTGTGTTTTTTTCGTTCCTATTCTTCTTTTTTTTGCTATTAAAAAGGGACTTAAAAAATTTCAAAGGATTTTTTCGTTCCTGATAGTAATTTATTTAATCAGTGGATGGAAGCATACTCTGGATCGGAATTGTGGGGAGTACTGCTTGATTTTTTCTACCAATTTAAAGCCCCAATTAGTATTCTTTTTCTATTATGCGTAAATTCTCTTTTGGATAATTTACAAAATCTGCGTTACTAATCCTTTGTGTATCTTGGTGTTTCTAACCATCCACTCCTTTTTTTATTAACCCCCTTAATTTATTTTATGTTAATGCATCTATGATATGATAATTAATACAAATGGTAACTAAAACTCAATAAGGTTGGTCTTTTGAGCCCGCTTCAAAAGAGGATGACTAATTATCCAATCTTGGGTTATAATGGCCTCTTCTGTTTATAATTAACTTCATTCTTATACATAGAAAATGAGACTCAATATTTTTACTGCCTTTTAAAATTTAAAATCATCATACTAACTTTTAACTATAAGTAATCTAGTATTCTGAAATTCTATTCAATAGAAGCTGTTTTATTTCACTCATATAACTATCTGATTTATTTCTTCAATCCTAATTGTGAAAAATAAATAAAATTAATATAATGAAAGTATCTATTTAATTTAATTTATTCGACTCCTTTCCTATATAGTAGTATAAAGAGAGGAGGATAGCAATAGCATCGAATAGCGTTTTCTGTTTCAACGAATCGCACGTAGAGATATTGATAAGACACATAGAGTTAATGGTATTTCATAACTAATCGATTGAGCAGCAGCTCGTAGACCACCCAAAAAGGAATATTTATTATTCGACCCATATCCTGACATAAGAAGTCCAATGGGAGCAATACTCGAAATCGCAATCCATAAAAAAACACCTATATTGAAATCAGATAAAATAAAGTTATAGCCAAAAGGAATTACTGAATAGCTTAGTAGAATTGATATGACTGATATGGATGGTCCAATACTGAATAAACGAATATCTCCCCTAGATGGAATAAGATTTTCTTTGAAAAGTAGTTTTGTTCCGTCTGCTAGAGCTTGAAGAACTCCAAAAGGACCGGCGTATTCGGGTCCAATGCGCTGTTGTATCCCTGCAGATATTTCTCTTTCTAACCATACAATTGCTAGTACACTTATTGTGATTCCCAATATAAGAATCAAAATAGGTACAAGTACCCATAGAATTCCATAGACCTCATTTAAAGATTCCAATCCGGCAAAAGAATGGATATCTTGGATTTCCGTTGTATCAATAATCATTTCAACGATCAATTTCTCCCATAATGATATCTATGCTACCTAGTATTGTCATAATATCAGCCAATTTCATTCTTTTAACTAATTGAGGAAGAATTTGCAAATTGATAAAACCTGGTGGACGAATTTTCCATCTCCAAGGAAAACCATTCTGATCTCCTATTAGAAAAATTCCTAATTCTCCCTTGGGAGCCTCAACTCTGACATAAAGTTCTTGTTTCGGCAATTCAAAAGTAGGAGACGATTTTTTACCAATGAATCGATATTCAAAATCATTCCAGTTTGGCTCCTTTTCTCTCTCAAAGCAGCGGATTTCTAAATTTTCATATGGCCCGCCGGGAATTCCTTCCAAAGCCTGCTGAATAATTTTAATGGATTCCATCATTTCACCAATTCGAACTAAATAACGAGCTAAGGAATCTCCTTCTTTTTGCCATTGAACTTCCCAATCAAATTCCTCGTAACACTCATAATTATCAACTTTACGTAGATCCCATTCTATTCCGGAAGCCCGAAGCATCGGTCCGGATAAACCCCAATTTATTACTTCCTCTCTACCAACAACACCTACTCCCTCAACCCGTTCTAAAAAAATTGGATTTCGCGTAATAAGGTTTTGATATTCAACAACCCTTGTTAAAAAATAATTGCAGAAATCAAAACATTTATCTATCCAACCATAAGGTAGATCAGCCGCTACTCCTCCGATACGAAAAAAATTATGCATCATTCTCATACCTGTCGCAGCTTCAAATAGATCATATATTAATTCTCTTTCTCTAAAAATATAGAAAAAAGGGGTTTGTGCACCAATATCTGCCATAAAAGGTCCCAGCCATAGTAGATGAGAAGCTATACGACTTAACTCCAACATAATTACTCGGATATAGCTGGCTCTTTTAGGTACTTGAATATTTCCCAATTGTTCCGGTCCGTTTACGGTTATTGCTTCTGTGAACATAGTAGCTAAATAATCCCAACGTGTTACATAAGGCAGATATTGGATAATTGTCCGGTTTTCCGCAATTTTTTCCATCCCTCTGTGTAAATAACCCAATATTGGTTCACAATCAATAACATCTTCACCGTCCAGAGTCACAATAAGTCGAAGAACACCATGCATTGATGGGTGCTGAGGCCCCATATTGACTATCATGAGGTCTTTTCTTGTAGCTGGGACATTCATAGGTTTTTCCTCGATTCATTCTTCCATGAATCGTAAAAAAAAAAGTTCATCTAAATTCACGATCTAATAAATCGAATAATTGAAAATGACTCTTGAAATTAACGAATTTGTGACTCCCTAATACCCAACTGATTTATTAATTTTTTATAACGTATTCGATTTTTCTTTGCCAAATATGACAGTAGTCGTTGTCGTTTTCCCAGAATTTTACGTAAACCTCTTTGAGATAAATAGTCTTTTCGGTGTAATTCAAAATGTGAAGTAAGTTTTCGTATCTTGTTAGTGAAATTGATTACTTGAAATTCAACTGATCCAGGGTTTTCTTCTTCTTTTTTGTTTGAAATAACAGGTATAAATGAATTTTTTATCATAAAATAAAATGAAAGCTTTCCTCTCCCCCTCCTTTTTGATAGATATTTTTATTGATCAGTAATAGTAATTACACTAATTTTTAATTTTGTATATTATTAATTATCTTAATTTACTTACAAATTATGAATTTCTTTTTTTTTTTTTCAAATAAAATTAATTACTATGCTTAAGCAATCCAATTCAAAAATCTATATAAATACTATATTTATGGATTCACAAAATAAAAAATTTTATTGTCTATTGTATACTTAAAAAAAATAAGACGATTTTTTTGATTCATTTTTCTATCTAATATCATTAAATTAGTATCAATGATGCGTGTGCGCATTTATAAATATATATTATATTTATATATATATCTTATCTTCACATATCTGATATGTGAAGATAAGAAATTACTCTATTCTAATATTATAAATAGAAGATAAATGGGAAGATTATCAATCAAATTTTCAATCGCGGATACATATGTATCCTTAATATACTGAAACGGCTTCCATTCTGGGTATCAAACCAATAGCGATTTATACAAGCTAAATCTTCTAATCTATAATTTGGCCAAAGAAAGAATTTTAAATTCATTAGTTTTTTTGTTTCTATATCAAGATCTTTATTTTTAGCCAAAACTTGACAGCCAGTATTTATTTTATTCTCATTGGAATTTATTGTTTTTCTAGTATTTCTAGGATTCAAACAAATTAGAATTCTCAATTCTCTACGGCGTCTATTGGACAAAAGATTTTCAGGAACAAATAAATCATTATGATTTTTATCTTTATTCTTTTTATCAACACGACTTTTTTCTGGATTTCTTTGAAAAATTTGGCGCTTATTCTTATGAATCAACGATAGGCTTATGGTTTGATACATAAAAAATTCTTCATAGTTTTTTCTAGCCAGACGAACAGGTTCCACAGAAAATATTTGTTTGTCAATCCAGTCTGTAGTGTCACTAAATCCTGTTAAATCCGTATAATTCTGAATCGCCATAGTATCTAGATTTATATCTCCCTTTTTTATAGACATTATAAAAAATTTTTTTAGATTTTTCAATCTAACCAGGAGACAATAAAATTTGATCTGATTCATTATTCTTTCGTGTAGGGAATTATCAAAGTTCAAATGAAAACCTAAATACTTGTCTATTAAGAAATCCTGTTCTCCCCTTAGATCGTTGTAGTAGTCATTTCGATCTATATTTATATGCATGTCTTCATCTTGATCATCTATACTATTATAAGCATTTTCCCGGTCTGATCCTTCATAAGCTTGGTTTCCGAGAGAGAAACCTATTGGACTCGCATCTGCTTCTTCTGTTCCATAAAAAGGGAAAAAAAGGGATTTTATTGGTACGCTCCAAGGATTCTTCTTATATGCATCATAAAATATTGATAATTTCGAAAAGAACCAAAATTTCGATTTCGGATTCGATTTCGGATTCGATATAGAACGATTTGGTATTTCTACATTCATTACCATCCAATCAAAATACTTTCTATCCAGATTTTTTTCCATATCTATAATAGCATCTTCTGCTAGATAATTTTTGATAGAGATATCGCCCGTTATATCAAAAAATTCTTTTTTACATGTGTTGTCATTATAAGAAATGGTTTGTTTTTTGTTTGTTTGGAATGGTGATCTATATCCATAAGTATATGAAGATTTCTTATCCGCATAATTAAGATATTTATATGACAAAAGATCATATCTATATTGTTTTTTAATTTTTTTTTGAAAATCTAATAAGTCTACTTCTTCATCTAATAAGTCTACTTCGTCGTTTTTGTAAAGAATTAATGGGGTTTTGTCATAGGAATCATAGTGGATTAAATCTTTATTTTGAGCCACACGATGTTTATTGATTCTATTTCTCCAGTTTTGTGGTACTAATCTTGACCATCTGCTCTCAGGTAAATCATATTGATAATGAAGCTTTAACCAATTTGTCCATTGATTCATTACAGAATGGGGACGGTTCTTATGTCTTAATTTTGAACTAAATATTCCTTGTATTCTAAAAAAATAATTCTTTATTTCATTCTTAAGAAAAAAAGATCTTTCATGAGATTCAAAAATAGATCTTAACTTATACTTATATCCGTTAATAACTTGGATTTGTGATAATTTAAAAAATACATATGCTTGTGACAAAGAAGATACGTCACAAGAATTCTCTGAATTCGTATTCGTAATATTACAAGATTTGTGTATAATTGACATAAATGGAATTATACTTTGATTTGTTTTATCAATTCTTTCTGCATTTGTTTTTTTATTGGAAATGAATTTATTTCCAATCTTTTTTGTTGATTCAAGAAAAAGTTGTATATTGATCCTAGGAATACGAATGATACATAAAAGGATATCGATGTATATCCTTTCCATGAAAAATTTGAAAAAAGAATATGATTTACGGGTTAATCGAACAATTCTTCTTTGTAATATTTTCAAAATATTTTTTTGTAATTCGAATCTTTTAGCATCATAAGTTGTTTTGTTAGAATTCAAACTTTTCTCTGAAGTTATAACCCCCCCTTCGTTTGTCATTTTTTCTATTTCTGTTGTGATTGTCTTTGTTTTAACATTAAGATCTTTTATCCTTTTTTCTGTCAATGAACTATTTGTCCAATTCATAGAGTGAATTATAACGGGTGATTCGTAAATCATTGGATCATTCTTACTGATTGTTGAATTTTTGTTGTTTTCACTCAATTCATATATATTTTTGAATCTAAATAGAATACTTTTGATGTTCCATTTTCCTATTTCTTTTAAGATAGTTACAAACCATTTTTTTCTTTCATTTAAAACTTGTAGAACTAAAAAAAAACGATTTTTGAAATTTTTTGTCAATTGTTTTTTAATTTTTTTAAAAATGGGACCCAAAAATGAAAATGGATTGGGGAAATAATTATCAAGATATGATTCCACTTGTGTTCCACAAGCTGTTAAAAACCAGAAGTTTTTTTTTTTCACGTTTTTTTTTTCAGTAGATCTTTTTTTTTTTTCAGTAGATCGTAGCTTAGATTTGTGCCAAGGTTTCAGAACAAAAGGAGATAAGATCCTTATCTGAAGACCCTCTGTGAACCAGTTTTTTGGAAATTCTTTGTGGGATACTGGAATGCCCTGATAGGTGCATTTAATATGCACTTCTTTTTTCCAATGCCTAAAATCTTCTGACCATTCGGGATATTGAAATAATAGTATACGAATTATATTTTTTATTATTATCAATGAAGGTACTATAATATATTTTCTAATAATTGATTGGATTATTATTACAAAGCTTCTAATTATTAGACCATATAGAATGCTCTCCCAGGCTTCTTCTATTTCTCTAAGTCTTTTTTCGTCGTCGTTTTTTTTTTCCTCTTTTTGATCCTCTTCTCTCCTTTTCTCATAAGCCAAATATTCTGAATTATCTTCACCTTGTTTCCTGAAAGATTCTTTCAAATATTGGGATAGATCCTCGAAAAGATCAGCCAAAAAGAATTGTTGTATTTGGTCTAAAAAAAGGGGGGAATTGGCATTTCTTTGAAAGAATTTCCAAGTCACCATTTTACGCCTTAGAGGGCGCATAGATCCTTTGATTATTTCTCGGGAAAAATCCGGTTCGCGTGAATAATTTAGTAAAACCAATTCGTCCTGATCAAATAAATCATTATCATCATAGTCATAAGTATCAGTATTATAAATATTAATAGGCTGTTGAGAGTAATTCTCTGTTTGACCATTAAAAATCACTATACGTTGGGCGTTTCTGCAACGAATCTGAGATTCCTGTACTACTGATTCCGTCAGTTCCTCCAAGTCGTCGATTAAGCTGTATGACCATCTAGGAACTTTTTTACTGATTTCATTTATTGTTTGATGGTCCAGATCAGTTTGAATTGCGTCCAATAAGAATTTTTTTTTTCTTTTTTTTTCTTCGGAATATTTTTTTACTTGTTCGTGTTCTGGAAATAAATAAAGTCTGTCAAAATTAAAACTTGATACTGATTTTTCCGAAAATTTACTTATTAAGTTAAAAAAAAAACCAATTTCATTTAATAAAGATTTTCTATCAAATGGATTTCTTTTCTGTTCCAATTCGGGATCTGGATAATGACTATTAATAGAAAGAAGGATACCGTGAATCTTATTGATCAAAATGGAATTTGTTGTGTAAGTTTCATTTTGAATTGTTTGTCCACGAAAGCATCCATTCAAGAAAGGATCATATATTTTAGTTAAGTATTTTCTTTTCTTCTTATCATTACACAATCTAATTCGGTTTTCTAATACATCCATAGGACGATATTTCTTATCTAGAACTTTAGCCCTTTTATAAAATTCATTGCTTAGTTTCTTTCTTTTTTCTTTATTAGTGGAGCTCCAAGAATTAGACAATTCATTATAGGAGATTTGATCTCTTGTGAAGAGATCAATTTTTTTTTCCATGATTTTAAGAAAAGTAGATAAATGAGGTGGATACGTGAAAGATATTCTTTCTTTTCCATCACTTTGACATATATGAAAAAAAAATTGTGAATTTTCATTTCTTACGACATTGTCAAATTTATCATTGTTTATATATCGCAATGGACGATTCCATCGTTGATAATCGAAAAGAGTAGTTAAAAGAGGGTTTTCAAGATTCTCATTCTCCTCTTTCTGGATTTTGCTGAAAGTGTAATCTTTTTTCGGAAAAAGATAATGAGAAAGATCTTCTTCCATTTCCGAATCTCTTTCACCATCAATTTCAT